AGATGTCCCATTTGAGAAAACTGAAGGATTGGATTTAAGAATTCCATGGCCCTGAAGTAAGAACCAGATGCCAGGTATAGTTCCGTTATAGAAACCCCCACGTTGAGATGGGCCCGGAGCGAGAAGAGGTACACGTTCGAGCAAGGATTGCTGGTTTCTCGAGGCTAGGTGATTAAGCTCTTTCGGATAGTTGAGGTCCATAATGGACTGTTCTGGAATGAATTGAATGCACGATTAAGCACTATCATGTCTTATGTAATATATATAAACTACTGTACATGCCTAATATTCATGGGGACTAGCGATTAATGCACGATATACATAGTATGTCTTATGTATGCGGGCGGGTTGGGGGTTAATAGGATAATTTTACATTATGTGCTTTGAATTGTGGTATTAGGGGGTTTTTACTTGGTTTTGTTTGTGGAAAATAAGGACATACTGGGCAAGCACAGTATGGGTATATGCAATATATGAATTATGGAAATTATGGGGTTACTTTTTGGTGTTGGCAAGGAATAGTTTAAGAAAGAATTTCAGCTTTGGGTGCTGATGGTGGGGCTGTTGCTTCTTCCTTGAAGTCTTAGGGAGGGCATATGTTCTCCTTTTTTGGTTTACAAGACCAAAGTATTTTATATACTACAAAGACTCTTCACTTAAGTAGACGGTTTTCAATAATGCCTGAGATGGGTATTAGGATCAGGAGGATTGAGAAGTATAGGATGGAAGCTAGTTGGCCGATGGTGATAAAGGGGTGTTCTACGGGTTGACCGCCGATTCATGTCAGAGTTAGGAGATTTGCTACTAGAAGTCAGAATAGGCATTGGCTTAGTGGTCGGAACATTATCCCTCGTTGTTTGGAGGTATGTAGGATTGGAATGATTGCCAGGACTAGAATGGAAAGTACCAGGGCTAGGACTCCCCCTAGTTTGTTGGGGATGGATCGGAGAATTGCATATGCGAATAAGAAGTATCATTCAGGTTTGATATGGGGAGGGGTGTTTAAAGGGTTGGCTGGAATGTAGTTATCTGGGTCTCCTAGCAGGTCTGGTGAAAATAGAACGAGTAGTATGAGTGTTAAGATTAGAACTAGAAGACCTAGGATGTCTTTGATTGTATAGTATGGGTGAAATGGGATCTTGTCTGAATCAGATGTAATTCCTGAGGGGTTGTTGGATCCTGTTTCGTGAAGGAACAAGAGATGTACTGCTGCTAAGGCTGAGATAATGAACGGGAGAATGAAGTGGAAGGCAAAGAATCGTGTTAGGGTGGCTTTGTCTACTGAGAAGCCTCCCCAGATTCATTCTACTAGTTCAGTCCCGATGTATGGAATTGCTGACAGGAGGTTGGTGATTACGGTTGCCCCTCAGAAAGACATTTGACCTCATGGTAGGACGTATCCTATGAAGGCTGTGGCTATGACCGCAAATAGTAGTACGATTCCAATATTCCATGTCTCTAGGAATGTGTAAGAGCCGTAATATATTCCTCGTCCTACATGTATATATAAGCAGATGAAGAATATGGAAGCTCCGTTGGCGTGTATGTATCGGATGATTCAGCCGTAGTTAACGTCGCGACAAATGTGTGTAACTGATGAGAAGGCGGTCATTGTGTCTGATGTATAATGTATGGCTAGAAATAGGCCGGTGAGGATTTGCAGGATTAGGCAGACTCCTAAGAGAGAGCCAAAGTTTCATCATGCTGAGATGTTGGATGGGGCAGGTAGATCGATGAATGAGTGGTTAATAATTTTAATAAGGGGATGTGATTTTCGAATGTTGGTCATTAAGTTCTTGTAGTTGAAATACAACGATGGTTTTTCATGTCATTGGTCATGGTTAAATTCCATGTGAGAATAATGATAACATACATTGTATTTATTTTAAGTACAATCTTTGTAGTGAGCTTTGTGAGTTTTTCTTCAAAGCCTTCTCCAATTTATGGTGGGTTTGGTTTAATTGTGGCTGGTGGTGTTGGTTGTGGTATTGTGTTGAATTTTGGGGGATCATTTTTAGGTCTAATGGTTTTCTTAATTTATTTGGGGGGTATGCTTGTAGTATTTGGGTATACTACGGCTATGGCTACTGAGCCTTATCCTGAGGCGTGGACGTCTAATAAGGCTGTACTAGGAATGTTTATTACGGGGGTGTTAGCAGAGTTATTAACTGCTTGTTATATTTTAAAAGAAGATGAGGTAGAGGTTGTATTTAAGTTTAATGGTGCGGGTGATTGAGTGATTTATGATACGGGTGATTCAGGGTTTTTTAGTGAAGAGGCCATGGGAATTGCGGCGTTGTATAGTTATGGAACTTGGTTAGTGGTTGTCACTGGTTGGTCTTTGCTTATTGGTGTGTTGGTGATTATGGAGGTTACTCGTGGAAATTAAGTAAGAGTAGACTAAGGGCTAGGGTGACTATGAAAGATAAAAAGTAGAGTTTGACTAGTCCTTTCTGATTAGATACGGCAGTTGACATTTTTATTTGGAAGAAGGAGATGGATTTTGGTAATACATTTTCTAGTCAGATTATGTCTAGTAGTATCGATGCGGACTTTTGGCTCATAGTTAGGCTCATTTTTGATGGGAGACGGTGTATTACAATTGGAAAGTACCCTAAGAGGTTAGAAAACTTAAAGAGATTTGAAGGGTATATAAATTTTAAGTTTTTAGCCGCGAGATTAAGTTCTAACGCTAGGATAAAGCCTGCGATAGTCACGGCAAGGGCAGTTAGTTTTAGATAGTGGGGTATAGTCATTTGTGGGATGGTTGTTGGGGGGATGTTGTAAGAAATTAGATATCCTGCAAAGATACTTCCGATTAAGAGACGTTTAATGGAATTGATGAGGTGGGTATTATTTTCATTGATTAGGTTCAAGGTGTTGAATCGTGGTTGCCCTAGTAGCACAAAGAATATAATTCGAGTACTGTAGGCAGCTGTAAGGGATGTGGCAATGAGAGTAATTAGTAGGGCTCAGGCGTTGGTATACGACGTGTTGGCTGTCTCGATGATTAGGTCTTTGGAATAAAAACCTGTTAGGAAAGGTACACCTGTTAGTGCGAGGCTTCCGATAATTAGGGAGGTGGTGGTAAAGGGTATCGGTTTATATAATCCGCCTATTTTTCGAATGTCTTGTTCGTCGTTCAGACTATGGATAATTGATCCTGAACATATGAATAGCATGGCCTTGAAGAATGCGTGTGTGCAAATGTGTAGGAATGCGAGGTAGGGTTGATTAATGCCAATAGTTACAATTATTAGGCCCAGTTGGCTTGAGGTTGAAAAGGCAATGATTTTTTTGATATCATTTTGTGTGAGAGCACAAATAGCTGTGAATAGGGTTGTGATAGCCCCTAAACACAGGGTAAGGGTTTGTATGGTTTTGTTTTGTTCTATGAGTGGATAGAAGCGAATAAGTAGGAAGACTCCTGCTACGACTATTGTACTTGAGTGGAGTAGGGCGGAGACGGGAGTTGGGCCTTCTATGGCTGATGGAAGTCATGGATGTAGACCAAATTGGGCGGATTTGCCTGTGGCTGCTAATAGAAGCCCTAGTAATGGGATATTTAGGTTCTCATGTTGGGTGATGAAGATTTGTTGGAAGTCTCATGCGTTTGAGTTGGTAAGAAATCATGCTATGGCTATGATAAAGCCTACGTCTCCGATGCGGTTGTAGAGAATTGCTTGTAGAGCGGCAGTGTTTGCGTCTGCTCGGCCATATCATCATCCGATAAGTAAAAAAGATATAATTCCTACCCCCTCTCAGCCGATGAATAGTTGAAATAGATTGTTGGCGGTGACTAGAATTATCATGGTGATTAAGAATATGAGGAGGTATTTGAAGAATCGATTGATGTTTGGGTCTGAGTGTATATATCATATTGAGAACTCCATGATGGATCACGTGACGAAAAGTGCTACGGGGATGAAGATGGTTGAGAAATAGTCTATTTTAAAGCTCAGTGATAGTTTGAGGGTTTGGATTGATAGTCAGTGCCAGTTTGAGATAACTGCTTCTTGTCCTGAGGAAATAAATATGATAGTTGGGATTATGCTGATGGTAAAGGCGTAGGAGATTGTAGTTTTTACATAGTAGGGATATAGGCTGTTTTTGTACAGCTGGGTATTGGATATAACGATAGGCAGGAGTAGAATAAATATTGCAGTTAGTGAAAAAGGAGTGAATAGATTTATTACTTTTATTTGGAGTTGCACCAATTTTTTGGTTCCTAAGACCAATGGATTACTTCTATCCTATAAAAGTTGAAAAAGCCACGTTTTTATGCGTGGAGGCATGAATTAGCAGTTCTTGCATTCTTTTTCGGTAAATAAGAAGGTTTGCACTTCCATTGTTAGACTCACAATCTAATGTTTTTGTTAAACTATATTTACAGTAAATGGGACCTAGTACAATTTTAGGGTTAAGTGATAGAAGAAGAAGGGGGAGTAAATGGAGGGTTATTAGGGCATTTTCTCGTGTAAATGATGGGTTGATATTTTTAATGTGGTGTGTATATTTACCTCGTTGGGTTATAATAAGCATGTAGAGGGAATATAGGGCTGTGATAATGATGTTTGTACCTATTAGGATAATGGTTATGTTTGATCATGAAAAGGAGGCTATTACTACGAATAGTTCTCCGATCAGGTTAATTGTGGGGGGTAGGGCTAGGTTTGCGAGGCTAGCTAGTAATCATCAGGCAGCTATTAAGGGGAGGATAGATTGTAGGCCTCGGGCTAGAATTATTGTTCGGCTATGTACTCGTTCATAGTTTGAGTTTGCAAGACAGAATAATATAGAGGAAGTTAGTCCATGGGCAATTATTAGGGCCGTAGCTCCTATATAGCTTCAGGGTGTTTGGATCAGTACTGCTACAATTACTAGGGCTATATGACTTACGGATGAATATGCGATTAAGGATTTTAGGTCTGTCTGACGTAAGCAGATGGAGCTTGTTATAACTATTCCTCATAAGGATAATATCATAAAGGGATATGCCATTTGGTTTGTTGCGGGGTTGAGTAGAACTGTAATGCGTATTATTCCATATCCCCCTAGTTTTAATAATACGGCGGCGAGTACTATTGAGCCAGCAATGGGGGCTTCAACATGTGCTTTTGGCAGTCATAGGTGGAGTCCATATAGAGGTATTTTTACTATAAATGCTATCATGCACGCTAGTCAGAGGAAAATATTGGACCAGGTAGTTGAGATAGGTTTGGCTCAATATTGGATGATTAGGAAATTTAAGGTTCCTGTTGTATTCTGGATATATAGTAGTGCGACTAAAAGAGGTAGTGAGCCTACTAGGGTATAAAATAAAAAGTATAGGCCGGCGTTTAGTCGTTCTGTTTGGTTGCCTCATCGGGTAATGATGATTAAAGTGGGGATTAATGTGGCTTCAAATAGGATGTAGAATATAATTAGTTCTGTGGCGGTGAATGTTATAATCAAGAGAAGCTGCAGGAGGGTGAGTATAGTAATATATAGTTTTTTTCGACTTGGGCTTTCTTTTGATAGGTGTGATTGGCTGGCTATGAGTATTAGTGGTAGAAGTCATGTTGTAAGTACTAGTAAGGGTGCGGAGAGTGAGTCTGAGAAGAATAACAGTGAGAAATTTAGACTATTGTCGCCTGGTTGGTTTAGATAGGAGAGACTAATAAAACTGATTAGTAGGCCGTGGGTTGTTGAGTTAATTCAGATTATGTTGGGTTTTGATAGTCATGTTATTGGTATAAGTATAGCAGTGGGGATAATAATTTTTAGCATTGTAGGAGGTTTAGGTTTTGTACGTAGTCGGTACCGTATGTATTTGATACTATTACTAGTAGAGATAAGCCTAGTGCTGCTTCACAAGCTGCGAATACTAATAGGATGATAGGGGTCATGCTAGCTAGTGTGAAATGATTATTTAGGATGGCTACGGTTATTATAATGAACAAGGACAATATTATACCTTCTAGACATAGGAGAGAAGATATTAGGTGGGATCGATATATTAATAGTCCTATGAGCGACAAGGTAAAGGCCAAGAAGATGTTAATGTAGACTATGGACATTTGATAATTATAGGGTGAGCTATAATCTAATGAGTCGAAATCATTTGTTTTGGTTTAAACTAATTATCATATTCAGTTCACTCTAGTCCTTTTTGGGTTCATTCATAGGCTAGGCTTACGGCTAGTAATGAGATTAGTAGGAGGGCCATGGTAAGTATGGTTGGTAGCTTGTCTGTTTGTGAGGCTCAGGGAAGGGGGAGTAGTAGTGCAATTTCTAGGTCGAACAGCAGAAATGTGATGGCCACTAAGAAGAATTTTATGGAGAAGGGTAAGCGGGCAGACCCTATAGGATCAAATCCGCATTCATAGGGGCTTGCTTTTTCTGCATAGATATTTAGTTGGGGTAATCAAAATGCGATGAGTACAAGCAGTGTAGACAGGAGTGTGTTGGTGAGTAAGGCGAGTATTACGTTTATTATTCCTTTTCGGGTTGTACCGAAACTGGTTGATTGGAAGTCAACTGTACTTGTTAATACTAAAGGAATAGGATCCTCATCAATAGATAGAAACGTATAAGAATAGTCAAACTACGTCTACGAAATGTCAATATCAAGCAGCGGCTTCAAATCCGAAATGGTGATTTGATGTAAAGTGATATTTTAGTTGGCGTAAGAAGCATACAATTAGAAAGGTGGAGCCAATAATTACATGTAGTCCGTGGAATCCTGTAGCTATAAAGAAGGTAGATCCATATACTCCGTCCGAGATCGTAAAGGATGTTTCATAATATTCGGAGGCTTGGAGGAGTGTGAAGTAAACTCCCAAGGAGATTGTAATAAATAGTGCTTGGAGCATGTGTTTTCGATTTCCCTCCATTAGACTGTGGTGAGCTCAGGTGATTGATACTCCGGAGGCTAGGAGCACGGAAGTATTAAGCAGTGGGACTTCCAGGGGATTTAGGGGGATAATGCCTGTTGGCGGTCAGCATCCTCCTAGCTCAGGGGTTGGGGCTAGGCTTGAGTGGTAGAAGGCCCAGAAGAAGCCTGCGAAAAAAAATACTTCTGAGATAATAAAGAGGATTATTCCGTATCGAAGGCCTTTTTGAACAATGGGTGTATGATGGCCTTGGAATGTGCTTTCTCGGATAATATCTCGTCATCATTGATATATAGTTAATAGATTAGTAGTTATTCCTAGGGTTAGCAGTAGTGTTGAGTTATAGTGGAATCATATAGCCAGGCCTGAGGTTATTAATAGGGCTGAAAGGGCCCCTGTAAGTGGTCATGGGCTAGGGTTAACTATGTGATATGCATGGGTTTGGTGGGTCATTAGGTGTTATCATGTAAATACAGGCTTACTAGTAGGGTAAAGACATAAGCTTGGATTAGGGCTACAGCAAATTCAAGGACTGTTAGTAAAATGAGAATAATAAAGGTAATTAAAGCAATGGAGGTGCTAATGTTTATTAGGGCTAGGGCGGCTCCTCCAATTAGATGTATTAGTAAGTGGCCTGCAGTGATGTTGGCTGTAAGTCGTACAGCTAGGGCTATAGGCTGAATAAAGAGACTGATAGTCTCAATGATTACAAGCATGGGGATCAGGGGAACAGGTGTTCCTTGTGGTAGAAAGTGGGCCAGGGATGCTTTAGTTTTATGGCGAAACCCGGTAATTACGGTGCCGGCTCATAATGGAATAGCTATTCCTAAGTTTATTGATAACTGGGTAGTTGGAGTAAATGAGTGGGGCAATAGGCCTAATAGATTTGTTGATCCAATAAATAGAATTAGGGATATTAGTATTAGGGCTCAGGTTTGTCCTTTATGGTTGTGGATAGTCAGTATTTGTTTTGATGTTAGTTGCACTAATCATTGTTGTAGCGAAATTAGGCGGTTGTTAATTAGTCGGCTGGGTGAAGGAAATAAAATACTTGGAAACATAATGATTAAGATAACAATAGGCAGTCCTATTATTGTTGGGGTAGTGAAAGAGGCGAATAGATTTTCGTTCATTTTTTTTCTCAGGGATTAAGCTGTTTTAGTGCGGTTATGGACTTAGGTTCTGGGCTTGATGGGTATAAGTATTTTGAGATTTTTAGTTGGAACACAATAAATAGTGTTATAATTATTGATATGATAGTAATAAATCAGGTGGATGTATCTAGTTGTGGCATGTCATTAAGGGGAGATTTGAGCTCCCAGTCTTTAACTTAAAAGGTTAATGCTTACTTAGCTTCTTAATGAATTTACAGTATAGATACAGATCATTTTTCAAAGTATGTTAGTGGGACTAATTCAAGAACAATGGGCATGAAGCTGTGGTTTGAGCCACAGATTTCTGAGCACTGGCCATAGTATAAACCGGGTCGTGTGCCTATCAGAGTTGTTTGGTTTAGTCGGCCTGGAATAGCATCGGTTTTTAGGCCCAGGGATGGGACGGCTCATGAGTGTAATACATCTTCTGATGAAATTAGTATGCGAATAGTCATTTCTATTGGTAAAACTACTCGGTTGTCAACTTCTAATAGCCGAAGTTCTCCAGGTTTTAGCTCTTGGGTAGGAATCATATAAGAGTCAAAATTCAGGTCTTCGTAATCAGTGTACTCATAGCTTCAGTATCACTGATGTCCCATGGTTTTTACTGTGAGGGAGGGGTTGTTGATTTCATCCATTATATAGAGGATTCGTAAGGAGGGCAGGGCGATAAGAATTAGGATAATAGCAGGTAAGATAGTTCAGATGGTTTCTACTTCTTGAGCATCCATTGTACTTGTGTGCGTGAGTTTGGTTGTTAGTATCAGCGAGATAATGTAAAGGACTAAGGAGCTGATTAGGAATACAATTATTAATGTGTGATCGTGGAAATGTAGGAGTTCCTCTATAATGGGAGATGTTGCATCTTGAAAACCTAGTTGGAAAGGGTACGCCATGGAAGCATATAGGATTTAAGCCTATAATTTAACTTCGACAAAGTTATGTAATCGTTTTACTAATACTTCTTAATTGAGAAAGACATAATGGTTATGGCATTGGCTTGAAACCAGTCGAAGAGGGTTCGATTCCTTCCTTTCTTATTTTAATAATACATAAGTTGGCTCTTCAAATGTGTGATATGGAGGGGGACATCCATGTAATCATTCAAGGTTAGTTGTGGTTAGTTCTACTATGGCCACTTCTCGCTTGGATGCGAAAGCTTCTCATACTATGAAAACTATTAATATAACTGCCGTTAATGAGATGAAAGAGCCCATTGAAGAGATTGTATTTCAAGTTGTATATGCATCTGGGTAATCGGAATAACGTCGCGGCATTCCAGATAGGCCTAGGAAATGCTGGGGGAAGAACGTCATATTGACTCCTACGAACATAATTGTAAAGTGAATCTTTGCTCAAGTGTTGTCGAGGGTATATCCTGAGAATAGGGGGAATCAGTGGACGAAGCCTCCTATAATAGCGAACACTGCTCCTATTGACAAGACATAGTGAAAGTGGGCCACTACGTAATATGTATCGTGAAGAACAATATCTAGTGAAGAGTTCGCTAGTACAATTCCCGTTAGGCCCCCAACGGTAAATAGGAAAATAAAGCCTAAGGCTCATAATATAGCTGGGGACCATTTAATATTACCTCCGTGAAGAGTAGCCAGTCAACTAAATACTTTTACCCCAGTAGGAATGGCGATAATTATAGTGGCTGATGTAAAGTATGCTCGTGTGTCCACATCCATTCCTACAGTAAACATGTGATGGGCTCATACGATAAAGCCCAGAAAACCGATTGATATCATGGCTCAAACTATTCCCATGTAGCCAAAGGGTTCTTTTTTACCTGAATAATAGGTAACGATATGTGAGATTATTCCAAAGCCGGGTAGAATTAAAATGTAAACTTCTGGGTGGCCAAAGAATCAGAATAAGTGTTGGTATAAAATAGGATCTCCTCCCCCAGCGGGGTCAAAGAATGTAGTGTTTAGGTTTCGATCTGTTAGTAACATAGTGATCCCCGCTGCTAAAACTGGAAGTGATAGAAGTAATAGGACGGCAGTAATTAAGACCGATCAAACAAATAGGGGCGTTTGATATTGAGATATGGCAGGGGGTTTTATATTAATAATAGTAGTAATGAAATTAATGGCACCCAAGATTGAGGAGACACCTGCCAGGTGTAGTGAGAAAATAGTTAGGTCTACGGATGCTCCCGCATGAGCCAGGTTACCGGCTAGGGGCGGGTATACTGTTCATCCGGTTCCTGCCCCTGCTTCTACCATAGATGAGGCGAGTAAGAGAAGAAAGGACGGGGGAAGGAGTCAGAAGCTCATGTTGTTTATTCGGGGAAACGCTATGTCAGGGGCTCCGATTATTAATGGAACCAATCAGTTTCCGAACCCTCCGATTATAATAGGCATTACCATAAAAAAGATCATTACAAAAGCATGAGCAGTGACGATCACATTATAGATCTGATCGTCCCCTAGTAGTGTGCCAGGTTGGCCTAGTTCGGCCCGGATTAGGAGACTAAGGGCAGTCCCCACCATGCCAGCTCAGGCACCGAATAAGAGGTAAAGAGTCCCGATATCTTTATGATTAGTTGAAAATAGTCAACGGTTTATGAACATAGGTAAAATGGCCGAGTAAGCATTAGACTGTAAATCTAAAGACAGAGGTTTGAGCCCTCTTTTTACCAAGTCCTGCGGTGAATGTCATGTTGAATTGCAAATTCAAAGAAGCAGCTTGGCGCTGCCGGGGCTTCTCCCGCCTTTTTTTTCTAGACGGCGGGAGAAGTGGATTGAAGCCAGTTGATTAGGGTATTTAGCTGTTAACTAAAATCTCGTGGGGTTGGAGCCCACCAATCTAGTGAGGACTTAGCTTAATTAAAGTGTTTGATTTGCAATCAATTGATGTAAGATAGATTCTTGCAGTCCTTAGGGTGGTTTAAGATGTGCAGAAGTTAAGTCTGTGGGACTTGCTTAGAGCTTTGAAGGCTCTTGGTCTAGTTTAACCTAAACTTCTAATCCAGGATGGATAGTATTGGCGTAAGTGGAAGTAATATTGTTGATATTACGATTAGAGGGGGCAGGAAGGTTATTTTTTTTGTATATTCAAATCGTCATTTTATTTTTATGCTGTTGTTTGAGGGGAATATGGTTAGTGCGGTAGTGTATGTTAGTCGTATGTAGAAGTATAGGTTAAGTAGTGCTGTTATGGCTAGTAGTGTTGGTATTATGATTATTTCATTTTTAGTCAGTTCTTGGATGATTATTCATTTTGGAATGAATCCAGAGAGTGGGGGGAGGCCTCCTAAGGATATTATTAACACTAGGATGAGTGAGGTGATTAAAGGGGTTTTATTTCATGTTTGTGACAGGGATGATGTTGTTGTGGTGGAGTTATGTATAAATAGTATAAAGGTGGTTAGTGTTATAATAATGTAGATAATTAGGTTTAAGATTATTATTGTGGGGCTGTATATTATGATAGCTGTTATTCAGCCTATATGGGCGATTGAAGAATACGCTATGATTTTTCGTAGTTGTGTCTGGTTGAGGCCTCCTCAGCCTCCGATTATGACTGATAGAATGGATATTGTTAGGATTAGGTTAGGGTTGATAGTGGATGATATTTGGTAGAGGATTGATAGTGGTGCGATTTTTTGTCATGTCAGTAGGATTAGACCTGATGATATAGAAACTCCTTGTGTAACTTCGGGTACTCAGAAGTGGAATGGGGCTAGTCCTAGTTTTATTGCTAGGGCGGCTGTTATTATGATTGATGCTATGGGGTTTAGGTCTTTTGATATAGTTCATTGTCCTGAGTGCAGTAGGTTGATGATGATTCCTATTATTAGGATTATGGAGGCGGTTGCTTGTGTTAAGAAGTATTTTGTGGCTGCTTCTATAGCTCGTGGGTTGTATTTTTTTATAAGGATGGGGATGATGGCTAGTAGGTTTATTTCAAATCCAATTCAGACTATGAGTCAGTGGGAGGTTGTTACTACAATTATAGTCCCTGATATAACGGTTAATATAATGATAATAAAAATAGGGGGTTTGATTAGTATGGGAAGGGTATAAACCAACATTTTCGGGGTATGGGCCCGATAGCTTATTTAGCTGACCTTACTTTAGAATATGGTGTAATAATGGTAGCACGAAGATTTTTGGATTCTTAGGATTAGGTTCGATTCCTATTGTTCTAGAAATAAGAGGATTTAAACCCCTATGTTTTACTCTATCAAAGTAACTCTTTTATCAGACATATTTCTTATGTTTGGGGTGGGATGCTTGCTGTGATGATAGGTAGTGATACGTGCCATATGCATAGGGCTAGGGTAAGGGGTAGGAAATTTTTTCATAAGAGATGTATTAGTTGGTCATATCGGAATCGTGGGTAGGATGCTCGGATCCATAGAAAAGTAATTGTCAAGAGCAAAGTCTTTACTGTAAAGTTGATGGTATATAGTTCTGGTATATAAGGGCTGTGGAATGCTCCGAAGAATAGGATTGTTGTGAGGATATTTATTATGATGATGTTAGCATATTCTGCTAGGAAAAATAGGGCGAAAGGGCCTGCTGCATATTCTACGTTGAATCCGGAGACTAGTTCTGATTCCCCTTCTGTGAGGTCAAATGGGGCCCGATTGGTCTCTGCTAGGGTTGAGATAAATCACATTATAGCTAGAGGTCATGCGGGGATGATTAATCATATATATTCTTGAGTAATAATTAGCATGGCTAGTGTGAAGGATCCATTTATTAGTAGTACTGATAGGAGAATAATGGCTAGTGTGACTTCATATGAGATTGTTTGGGCGACGGCTCGTAGGGCTCCGATTAGGGCGTATTTTGAATTTGAGGCCCATCCTGATCATAGGATGGAATAGACGGCCAGGCTTGATATAGCCAGTATAAATAATACTCCTAGGTTTATGTTAATGAGCGGGTATGGTATGGGTAGTGGGATTCATATAGTTAGGGCTAGTGTGAGGGCTAGGATTGGTGCTATGATAAATATTAATATGGAAGATGTAAGGGGTCGGAGAGGTTCTTTGGTGAAAAGTTTTACGGCGTCTGCGATAGGTTGAAGTAGGCCGTATGGTCCTACGATGTTTGGTCCTTTGCGGAGTTGCATATAGCCTAGTACTTTTCGTTCAACTAGGGTCAGGAAGGCTACAGCGAGGAGAATGGGAATAATTAGTGAGAGCACATTAACTATGAACATGTTGTTAAGGAGAGGAATTGAACCTCTGATAATAAAAGCTTAAGTTTTATGCAGTTACCGGGCTCTGCCACCCTAACAAACCCGAGCTCTCGGGTAGTGTAATTGGATAAACTGTCTAGATTAAGATTATATCATCTATTAGGTTAAAGGCGCTTTGGTGAAGTGGGCCTTACTTCTCTTGTCCTTTCGTACTGGGAGAAGTTATTGAATAGATAGAAACCGACCTGGATTACTCCGGTCTGAACTCAGATCACGTAGGACTTTAATCGTTGAACAAACGAACCTTTGATAGCTGCTGCACCATCGGGATGTCCTGATCCAACATCGAGGTCGTAAGCCCTATTGTCGATATGGACTCTAAAATAGGATTGCGCTGTTATCCCTAGGGTAACTTGTTCCGTTGATCAAGATTATTTGGATCAATAAGTGATGTAATACTTTTGACTGGTTAGTCTAGATTTAAATCACTCGGAGGTTGTTTTGTTCTCCGAGGTCACCCCAACCTAAATTGCCGGCCCATAATAGAGGTTTGTTGTTCCTGTTGGTTAATTGGTAGGGTCTCTTTGGGTCGGTTAATTAAAGCTCCATAGGGTCTTCTCGTCTTATTGTTATATTCCCGCCTCTTCACGGGAAGGTCAATTTCACGGATTGGAAGTAAGAGACAGTAAAGCCCTCGTGTGGCCATTCATACAAGTCCCTATTTAGGGAACAAATGATTATGCTACCTTTGCACGGTCAGGATACCGCGGCCGTTTAACTAGTGTCACTGGGCAGGCAGTGCCTCTAATACTGGAAATGCTAGAGGTGATGTTTTTGGTAAACAGGCGGGGCTTGTGTTTGCCGAGTTCCTTTTACTTCTTTTAATCTTTCCCTTAAATTTGCATACCTGTGTTGGGTTAACAATTAGTTTGATATTTTGTTTATGGTTAGATTATATATATCTTGTTGTTAACTATCAGTGGTTATCCGTTCTGATATAAGCTTATGCAGGGAGAAATATTTCTTGTTACTCATATTAGCATTATTGCTTCTATTATTAAATAGATTGACCCAGTTTTAGATTAGGAGTTGGTTGCATTTTTTGACATTAAGATGTTTTGATTGTTGAGCTTGAACGCTTTCTTAATTGATGGCTGCTTTTAGGCCAACTATGGTTTGTGTTTATGCTTACTCTCTAATAAAGGCTGTATCCTGATTCTAAAAAGCTGTACCTTTTTAGATTATATTTTAAACTTACATTGGAATTTTGGGGTTTTTGAGGTAAGTTTAAAGTTGAACTAAAATTCTGTTCTGGGTAACCAGCTATCACCAGGCTCGTTAGGCTTTTCACCTCTACCCACAAATCTTCTCACTATTTTGCAACATAGACGAGTTCATCCTGTAATAGATTGTTCATGGGTAGCTCGTCTGGTTTCGGGGGACCTAGCTGAAGTTCTCTTTGTTAGGTTGTTCTAGCTAACTCATTATGCAAAAGGTACAAGGGGTAATCTTTGCTGTGTGGTGCTTTTAATTTTATCTTTCATCTTTCCCTTGCGGTACTTTCTCTATAGCGCCAAGTTAAATTTCTATCTCCTATACTTTTTAAGGTAACTGAATGTTTTGTTTTATATTCTAGTGTTAGTTGTGTTTATAGATGTTTGGGCTAGCTTTGGCTCAAGATGGTCAGTTTAATATGAAATCTTCTGGGTGTAAGCCAGATGCTTTGTTTAAGCTACATCTTGTTATCCAAGCACACTTTCCAGTATGCTTACCTTGTTACGACTTGTCTCCTCTTGTGGATGTGGTGATTTAAATAGGTTTTTTTAGGAACTATCACTTGAGGAGGGTGACGGGCGGTGTGTGCGTGCTTCATGGCCCGATTCAATTGAGCTCTCTACTCTCAAATTTACTACTAAATCCTCCTTTAATACTTAGTTTCATAAGGATCTTCGTGGGTATTCTAATTTTAGAAAATGTAGCCCATTGCTTCCCATCTCATGGGCTACACCTTGACCTAACTTTTTTATGTTAAGATACTTGTGCTTACTTTTCTTCCTTTTTAGGGTTTGCTGAAGATGGCGGTATATAGGCTGAATTAGCAAGAGATGGTGAGGTGTATCGGGGTTTATCGATTATAGAACAGGCTCCTCTAGAGGGATGTAAAGCACCGCCAAGTCCTTTGAGTTTTAAGCTGTTGCTAGTAGTTCTCTGGCGGATAGTTTTGTTTAGGGTAACTATCTAAGTTTAGGGCTAAGCATAGTGGGGTATCTAATCCCAGTTTGGGTCTTAGCTGTCGTGTAGTCGGAGATGTTAAAGTTACTTTCGTGCTGTATTTTTATGTTAACTGTAGCTTTCTACGGCCTAGTTAAAATTTAACTTTAGCTTATTTTTTCTCTGTAACACGCTTTACGCCGTGGGTCTATTAGTTTGGGTTAATCGTATGACCGCGGTGGCTGGCACGAAATTTACCAACCCTTATTTAATATAGCTTAGTCGAACTTTCATTCATGGCTTAATTCTTATCACTGCTGTATCCCGTGGGGGTGTGGCTGAGCAAGGTGTTGTGAGCTACTGTGGTTGTGTGCTTGATACCAGCTCCTTTAGGTCACTGGGTGACTTAGAGGGCATCTTCACCGGGATGCGGAGGCTTGCATGTGTAATCTTATTAATAACTAATGGAAAGGCCAGGACCAAACCTTTATGTTTATGGAGTCTGGCGACTCATCCAGGCATTTTCAGTGCCTTGCTTTATGTGTTTAAGCTACATTAACTGGGGTGAGGGTTTAATTTGGGCATGTGAAATGTTGTTCGATAGGGACGAATTAGAGATCGGTTGGCGTATCTATAGATAACTGCGAACAGAGATATGATTTAGTATTAATAGCTAGTAATGATAGGGGATTGGTAAGCTTATAAGCGTTTTCTTAGGCCTTATGTTTAGGTACGGTCTAGTCTTGTTTTTGGGGTTTGGCAAGACATAAATAGGCACGTATTGTTATAAATAAGGTTAACGGGGGGTAAGGGGGGTTTGATTAAGCTAGTTATTTACTAAATCAAAGTGTTTGCGTGTGTACGTGTGTACGTGTGTACGTGTGTACGTGTGTACGTGTGTACGTGTGTACGTGTGTACGTGTGTACGTGTGTACGTGTGTACTATACGTGTATACGTGTATACGTGTATACGTGTATACGTGTATACGTGTATACGTGTATACGTGTATACGTGTATACGTGTGTACGTGTATACGTGTATACGTGTACGCGTATACGTGGGTGCGCGCATGCCGTGTCCTGTGGAACAATAGGAATTTAAGTATATGTCCTGTGACCATTGACTGAATAGCACCTTGACTGTTGTACGTGTGGAGGCCCCGCATAGAGAATAAGCCCAGCTACAATATATTTGACTGAGTCAGGACCTTTAGGTCATAGCTGAATCATAGCAAGGTCGACCCCCTAAAATTAAAAGATACCAAATGCATGACACCACAGTTATGTGTGATCATGGGCTGATTAGTCATTAGTCCATCG